CAACTTTAGCCGCGGCTTATATCGGTGAATCCATGGAGGGCCATCATTGAAATAGTTTTTTCAAACTAACGGGTCTTTTTCTTTGGTTCAATAAAATTTACTTAGGGAATCTACAACTAGGCCATATACGATATAGAGTAATAGCAAAAAAATTACGATATTAGATAGGTGTAAAAAAGGAAAGAGATCGAAAAGATCTTTTTCCTAAAGTTCTCTTTCGTCCACTTAATATCATACCTCTCCTCAACCAATATTCGATTTCTATCTCATTATTCAATAGTTCAAGTTCAATATTCAAATAAAAAAAATTAGAATATTCAATATGAATGCCTGTATTTAGGACGTGTGATTAAATATTAAATAAAAGAATTAAATATAAAATAAAAAAAAAAGGGGGCGAAGAATTCCCATTTCAGTTGTTTTATTCAACGATTGACCAAACGAAAATAGTAATACAATAAATAACAAATTGTATGAACTTAGATCAATCAAATAATAATATTTCTGTGCAATTATTTGGACTAACCAATTTGTCCATTTAGATTGGATACATTGGAATAATGATAAAGAAAAAAAAGAATTTACACAAAAACCTAATTCATAAAAAATGGGTTGGTTTGGAGAGGGTAGGTATATGTAATTGAATGGCTATAAACTATAAACTATAAATAAGTCAACTCTTGTAGATATTTCGATAATTGATTCTCGAATCCGATTGAATCTAAGATGAATGCTTGGTTTACGTTATGGAAGAAAGACACGTATATGTGATATTAGATATTGACTGATTCTATATGAACTAAAGAGATATTTTATTTGCCACCCACCTCCTATGAATTTTGGCAGGGATTCTAATAACAATAGAAGCCCTTCCCTTTCCGTCTCCTTGTGACTGTGAATTGACTAAATAAATAGATGAAATTCAGAAAAGGGTGGACGAAAATAAGAGTTCGGAACCAAGAAATGGAAGATCGAAAGTCGTCTGGATTCACAAAGACTCTGTGGATAGAAACAGAAACTAAAAAAAATAGCTTGAATTATGCACTAATACTATTACTTCATAATTTAACTCGAAGTTCTTAGTTACTTCGAAATGCTAGCGACGGAATTATTAAGTCATAATTCGTTGGTTGATTGTATCATTAACCATTTCTTTTTTTGGTACGAGGGAACTTATCATGAATCCACTGATTTCTGCCGCTTCCGTTATTGCTGCTGGGTTGGCTGTAGGGCTTGCTTCTATTGGGCCCGGAGTTGGGCAAGGGACTGCTGCGGGTCAAGCTGTAGAGGGTATCGCGAGACAGCCTGAGGCAGAGGGAAAAATACGAGGTACTCTCTTGCTTAGTCTAGCTTTTATGGAAGCTTTAACAATTTATGGACTGGTTGTAGCATTAGCGCTTTTGTTTGCGAATCCTTTTGTTTAATATGAAAAATCCCTATTTTATTGCCTTGAACTAATTATTTCCTTTTTCTAATTCTATTAAGATTTCACTCCTACACTTACTTATTCGTTGACAAAATAACCTGTGGGAAGGTTTGATTTGTGGGTGAGAGATTAGTATACCCATTCCCTTTCATCCTTCCCCTTCGGAGTCCAGGGGAAACTAAGGATTGCCACAAGGGGGATAGTTCACATAAATCAAATACTTTTTTTAATTTAAAATAGGAAATAAATAAAAAAGAGGGGCGAAGTGATACAAAAAGAACTCTATTCGATTTTTTAGTCTATCTATTTAGTCTATAGGAGATCATATGAAAAATGTAACCGATTCTTTCGTTTCTTTGGGCTATTGGCCATCTGCCGGGAGTTTCGGGTTTAATACCGATATTTTTTCAACAAATCTAATAAATCTAAGTGTAGTGCTTGGTGTATTGATCTTTTTTGGAAAGGGAGTGTGTGCGGGTTGTTTATTTCAAGAATATGTTGGATCCACCCAGCTGTACCTTTTTCGTTATAACTAGAAAGGTGCACGATCTCACGAATGACTTCGGAAAAAATTAAGAGATTATGGATAAGAACCATAGCATTTCGTGATTCATTGGTAATTTTTTTTTGATTCTCTATCAACCAATAATGTGTGGCCATTAATATGAATATGGTTAAAGCAAACTGTTTGAAGTCTAGACGCGGCGCGGTACTCTTTCACCCTCTATGTTAATATGGAGATGGTTCAAAATGAATATTTTATGGATAGAGAACACTCCTATTCATAAATCATAAAATGGTTTTGAACCGTTATTGTTATTGTAAAAATGGGTATTTCCCCCTTTTATCCAATGCTGAATCGACGACCTATGTAGAAGTAAGAAGAGTTTTTTGGATTTGAAGAAAAAAAAGAAACAACTTTGTTGACAATTACATATTTTTGTCAGAAGAGTCCTCTGAATATTTTGATTTGGCATTTGTTTATATATTTTTTTGCATATGAAAATATGAACAAACAAAGAAGAGAGGATAGGCTCATTACATTTATAAAAAGATATTAGAATTTTTCTTAAG